CCCTTCCTATCTGATAGAAAAGGATCCCATGATCCTGAACCGATATTACCTGGGATCGCAAATCCCAAGTTTGTCTATGAAGAGCTGATCTAATTGTATTAGTTTCTATAATGGATTTCTTCTGTGTAATACTAATGGATAGGGCCTCGTTGATAAGTGCTGCAAGATCTCGTGCATTGGAACCCATGGTTATGGACCCGAATCCGTTAGTATGGAACATTTTCTTTTCCAAGTGAAACCCTTTAGTATATGAAAGAATGAAAAAGTGCTTTCGTTGTTGTTGAATAAGAAGCCTTCGTATCTTAATGCATGTATTTAATTTATTCGGAGCTATTAGAGCGGGATCCACTTTTTGGGGAATATGAGTCGAACCAATAACAAGAATATTTCTAGTGGAATATCTTTCACAATCTCTGGAGAGATAGTTCTGTAATAGACCGAAGGATCTGTAATTCACATACAGATCATGAATGTTTGGAATCCATATTATGCAAGGAGACATTGCTCTTGCTAATGCGAATCGAAAGGTGATATCGATATAAAATCCGTATATACTCGGCGGCATATCCATAGTTAGCACATTCGTCATATCTAGCAGCTCCGTATCAAGATCAAGGTCATCATCAATATCGTCACTATCATCAATATCGATATCGTCACGATAATCACTATCGTCACTATCACTATCATCAATAAAAAAACCTTCAGGCTTGTAATACGAATACGGAAAGTTGTTCGGAAATATCGTAATGAAAGGAACATGGGAGTTTGTCGCTAGGTATTTGACCAAATAGGATCGTCCAGTTCCTATAGAACCTATCACTAAAATACCCCTAGAAGGGGATAGGGCTAAACGGAGCGAGAAGGGTTTTCCATGAGATGGGAAATGAAAACGATTAGCCCCACACGGGGTTTGTGAATAAGTGATTGTCTGATAATGAGCAAGGAATATCCGTCTTTCTGCTAAACAGGATCTATTGAACTCATAATTCATTAGATACTTTTTATGAATGTCAACTAAGTATCGTAAGTAAATTGATCCCGGTTGTTCAATCATTTGATAACCAGAGTCATTCTTTGATAAATGATCACTATGAGTCAGACTCAATAGAATTTGATCAATCCTTTTTTCTTTTTCGGTCGTTAAGGTGGAGAACTGAACCAAGAATTCTCTTTCTTCATCATCAACCAAATCACTGTTCGCGACCCAGGATTCTATTTTCTCATCAATCCAATCACCGTTCACCCCTTTTCTTTTTCTTATCAATGAATAGATCTCTTTACTTGTACGACTTAGATGTCTCGTATTTCTCGAAAAAGCGATTCGATTGATGGGATTTTGTATGATACTTCTGAGATCGATGAGATTGATATTCAAATATTTCTTCTTAGAACGTATTGATTTGACCCCATAAGCGGAACCACCAACCAATAGCATGTTGCCACCAGAAGCAGAAACCCGTATTTCTTCCAGAAAATCTCCTAATTGTTCCAGAGCAACTAGAAAGAGATTCTTTAACCAGAAAGAATTCAGTTCAGATTCAGATGTAGGATACCTATCCAAAAGTTTTCGCAACTCAATCATGTATGATGGAATCATCAAAGATTTGATCTTTTCTAACTCTGTCTGTAACTCACTAGAGGCTCGGGAAACAAAGAGAAGATGTATGCGAACGAGATATCCAGCAACAAGAAGAAGGAAAAGGATTGAATAGAGGAACTCCCGAGCATTTGTTAATCTCAGATATGTCCATATCAATGGAACGGGTGACTCATTATTTCGATGAATCGTTTCTTCGGACAGAAGGAGATTCTGTAAACACTTACTCGAAATCTCACTTATCAGACTCGAAATCTTACTTTTCAGAGTCAGAGTCCATTGTGGAAGAATCTTCTGAGGAATTGGCCATGATATATCTGATACATGCATAATATCTCTCAAAACGGATACAAATTTGTGCCTGCTACTTAGTATCCTTAGTATCGGCAATGGTTCTGAAAAAATCTCTAAAAGGGTGGTGAAATTTAGATATTTCCACCCTGTCGAAGTAAGGAACCATGGCATATATGTTTGGAAGAGATTCCATTTTGAGAGATTGAAAAGAGCACTATCTCGTTGAAAGGTTCTATACATCTGCCCTTTCTCAACGCATTTCTTTAGAGAAAGACTCCGTTTTTTTTTCCTCTTTCCAGATGGGAAATCCTTCTCAGAACATGGAGTGTGAATCAAATCCATGTTTGAATTGAAACTGAGATACTCATGCAAGTTCTTCCCTTCTGAATCAGATAGATTCATATCTGAAAGAGGCTGACAATAAGTTCTTTCAAAATTAACTATTTGTTCCTCTGTTAGAGGTGTTGTAGAAATGTCTGCGATCGAGTAAATAGCTCTACGAACGAATGGCTCGGATCGAATTGGAAAATGGAAAAATTTGTACAAGTTATACCTTTCGTCACCACTTTGTGTAAAATCGTTAGGTATAAATATGTCAGATACCTGTGACTCGATTGGCAAAATAGTCTCTCTCTCCCCAAAAATATGTTTTTTTTTACCGACGCACGAAGAAAATATTTTGTTGCGAATGAACAAGATAGTGAGGAATTGTCCATATGTAGGATCATAATTATTGATACGGGTCTTTTCCACATAAAAAGGGAATCTTTTGTTACAATAGAACCAGAAGCGATTTGGATCATTCAAGAATCGAAGTGGATTTTCTTTATAAAAAGAAGATATCAATGAACTTCTATGAAATGGTTTCACGGGATTCAGCCAATTGTCTCGATCATGGAATATCATTGATAAATAGGAATCCGTGTTATCAAAGGATTTCCTGCGATTATTTCTAGTATGGAATGAGTCAATCACCCACTTTGGTATCTTTTTGAAGCAAAATGGTAATCTTGTTCCTCCATTGATCAAGGATTTCGGTCTTTTGGAAGTATCATGATCATCCAATAAGAAGGGTTTCAATTTATTCAAATGAACGATTTGAACACCTATTGATTCTAACAACTGATTGCAGAGTTGATCATTCGGACCTTTCAATTCATAGATGTGGATCTCGGACCTATGAATGGGGGTATTCCCGATACTCACAAAGAAAAGGGGAAGTGACTTGGACAAAAAGAGAAGTGACTTGGACAAAAAGAGAAGTGACTTGGACAAAAAGAGAAGTGACTTGGACAAAAAGAAACGAAGTGACTTAGACAAATCTTGTTTGTCTATAACCTCGGACCAATCAATCGAATATTGATTAATACGTAACCGATCGAACACTACTTGAAAATGGTTCTTCTGTTCAGAAAGGAAATGTTCCAAATGTTCCTGGAAATTCTTGCTCCCATTGGACCATTTGTATCTATATACATCAGGATCCCGATTCATGGATCTCCCGGTTCGAGAAATAAGAGGATCAAACCATTTCTTCTGACTCTTTTTCAAATTCGATAAATGTTGGTTGATCGTATATTTCATTATAGTTATATGATTCAGAGTATCATTTCCTATTTGATCCCTTTGAATTCCATATTCGAAGTTGTGATCGGATCTATTCATTAAAAAGAATCGATTAGATACATTTCTTATGTACCCATAGATTTGAATCAGATTTCGGATCAATCTATATTGATTGACTGCCTCCATTATGTTGTTGCTAGCAAATACCGCTGTTTTTCGTTTTGGATCTTCCAAATCATTCCCGCAGTAGATCCGGGCCGATTTTTTTCTGATCCTTCGATAAAAAGATTCATTCTCTTCATAAAAAAGAGGAGGTAGAACCAATAAAGATTTCTTTTTCGATTCATCTCTGGAGTTGAATACCTGATTCAAGAATTTTTTTTGATCCAACCCGTAGGAATCAATAGAAAAGGCAAATCTCCTATGATACACCAGATCCGGCTCGGTTATTGATAGAGTGAATAGATCTGCCATTTCTTGAAATCTCTCTTCTGATTCAAAATCGTGGTGTAACGTGTATCCCCTTTTGTTCCGGTCATGGAATAGATGAAATAAATCAAAAAATGGATTTTTGTTCAAGAATGAAATAGGATGAATTGAGACGGTATTTTGTAAATACGTAATTATCTTGAATATATCAACCATTTCCTTATTTTCCGCTCGCCTGGAAGGGACAAAAGAAACATCTTGTTTTTTCTTAAAAAATTTCTGATCTCTGGTGGACCTCTCAATAGGATTCGAACCCAGATGAAGTTCTGACCATCTGTCAGAGAAAAAAGAACGAATTGATCTTGTAGGATTCCCAATAAATTCTTCGATTTCTTCCGGAAGCAGATGATTATTCATCTGCTTCTCACGTTCCGTGAATAGCCGGGACATTGAGGAAGATCCAAAAAGGCATTTCGGGAATTGATCTGATTCTATCTCTGTTCGTTCCGTTTGAAGAAAGGAAGGATCCCAAAGAATCGATCTTTCTTTTAGTTGCTGAATCTCTGTTTGATCGATCAATGTGGGATATTCTGAATCCTCATTTCTAATGGAATCGAAATGATCTATGGATTGATCAGAAGATCCTTTCAATTGGCTAGAATCCCTTACTTGAACGAAAATAGATCTTGTGGAATCATATTGAATATTTGACAATACATTCCGTACCTTGCTAAAAAACCGATCCTTGTTTACCAACCACACATTGTCTAACCAAATCAAATTCTCTCTCGATACGTTCCTCAAAAAATCCGATTCGTGCTCATTCTTCCCCCAACTAACGAAGAGATCTTGGCGGAATTGCCACATATGAAATTGAGCACAATTTTGCAAAGAAATACCCCACTTGTTTCTCGAGAAGAGATGGGAAACATGCTCAATATCATTTGATTGAATAGTTGCCTCAGCTCCTTGTTGTTTGAAGAAACCCTCCCCTTCAATTGGTCTTTTTTCACGAAAAGCAGACATGAGATAAGAAATCAAGTCTTTCCCTAAGATTTCGAATAGCTGTCCCGAATTCAAGTTGATTATGTTTCGCTTCTTCCTCGAAGAA